AATAAAGAGTGAAACTCTTATCCTAAGGACTAGAATTAGACCAATGGAATTCTGTCTGCTAGATTTATAATAAAAAAGTGCTTCTGAATTGATCTCATCTTTTAAGAATTTTGATTTTCTTTGTTCATTAATAACTTTATCCTTGAATAAAAAAAGACTTGTTAGAGGAATATCACATAAATATTTCAACTTATCATTTTTGATTACGAAAAAGAATTAGACATTGCATTACATAACAAGAATTTTTTTTTATTTATAGAAATAAAATAAAAATAGTTCTGAATAAAAAACTATTTTTTTTGCAATTCTAGTCTTTCTATTTGATTTCGTTCCTATTCTCCTTTCTCAGAAAAAGGGTTATTATTCAAAGTAAAAAATTTCTTCGTTCTTGATAGTTATTTACTTAAAAAGTGGATAGGAACATACTCTGGATCGACATCGTGGGGAGTACTTCTTAATCATTTCTACTAACTTAAAGCCCCAATCGAATTACTTTAATCCATAAAAAAATACCCTGTTGGATAATTTATCGAATCTCCATTACTAATCCTTTGTGTATCTTGGTCTTCCTAACCATCCACTCATTTTTGTGAATCTCCCATTAGGGGTAATACATCTATTAGTCAAAACCCCATACAGTTGACCTTTTGAACCCGCTTCAAGCCATGATGACTAATCAACCAATCTTGGGGTAAACAGTTCCGGTTGGTTATGTTGACTTTCACTTAATTCTTGTACATAGGAAATGAGATTGAATTTTTTTAACAGCAAATTGGTAAGTTGTTTTATTTCACTCATATAACTATCTGTTTTAGTTCATCAACCCTGAATGATGAATAAAAAAAATGGATATTCATTTAACTTTCTTGCTAGAATCTTGCTAGAAAGAAAATAAATAGGTGAATTTTTTTTTCTTAACGAATCGCACGTAGAGATATTGATAATACACATAGAGTTAATGGTATTTCATAACTAATTGATTGAGCTGCAGCCCTTAATCCACCTAAAAAGGAATATTTATTATTTGATCCATATCCCGACATAAGAAGCCCAATAGGAGCAAGACTTGAAACGGCGATCCACAAAAAAACACCAATATTAAGATCAGATAGAATAAGGCGATAACTAAAAGGAATTACTGAATAACTTAGTAAAATGGATATGACTGCTATGGATGGCCCGATACTGAATAAACGAGTATCTCCTCTAGATGGAAGAATATTTTCTTTGAAAAGTAGTTTTGTACCATCTGCTAGAGCTTGAAGAATTCCCAAAGGCCCAGCGTATTCGGGTCCAATACGTTGTTGTATCCCTGCAGATATTTCTCTTTCTAACCAAACAATTACTAGTACACCTAATATGATTCCTAATACAAGAGTCAAAATAGGGACAAACATCCATATTATCCCATAAATTTCTTTTAAGAATTCCAATTTGGAAAAAGAATTGATAGCTTGTATTTCTGTTGTATCAATTATCATTTCAACGATCAACTTCTCCCATAATGATATCTATGCTACCTAGTATCGTCATAATATCAGCCAATTTCATTCTTTTAACCAACTGAGGAAGAATTTGCAAGTTGATAAAACCCGGTGGTCGAATTTTCCATCTCCAAGGAAAAACACTCTGATCTCCTAGCAGAAAAATTCCTAGTTCTCCTTTTGGTGCTTCGACTCTTACATAAAGTTCTTGCTTGGCCAATTCAAAACCTGGAGAAGGTTTTTTACTAATAAATCGATATTCAAAATCATTCCATTCAGGGTCTTTTATTGTATCAAAACGTCGGATTTCTAAATTCTCATACGGTCCCCCTGGAATTCCTTCCAGAGCCTGTTGGATAATTTTTATGGATTCTGTCATTTCACTGATTCGTACTAAATACCGAGCTAATGAATCCCCCTCTTTTTGCCATTGAATCTCCCAATCAAATTCGTCATAACACTCATAACGATCAACTTTACGAAGATCCCATTGTATTCCAGAAGCTCGTAGCATTGGGCCCGATAAACCCCAATTTATTGCTTCTTCTGCCCCAATAATGCCTACGCCCTCAACTCGTTCTAAAAAAATAGGATTCCGTGTAATAAGCTTTTGATATTCAGCAACCCCGGTTAAAAAATAATCGCAAAAATCTAAACATTTATCTATCCAGCCATGAGGCAGATCAGCAGCGACTCCTCCGATACGAAAATAATTATGCATCATGCGCATACCGGTAGCAGCTTCGAATAGGTCATATATCAATTCTCGTTCTCGAAAAATATAGAAGAAAGGGGTCTGTGCCCCAATATCTGCCATAAAAGGACCGAGCCATAACAAATGGGAAGCGATACGACTCAATTCCAACATAATCGTTCTTATATAGCTAGCCCTTTTAGGTACTTGAATATTACCTAGTTGTTCGGGTCCATTTACGGTTATTGCTTCTGTGAACATAGTAGCTAAATAATCCCAACGTGTTACATAAGGCAAATATTGTATAATTGTTCGATTTTCCGCAATTTTCTCCATCCCTCTATGTAAATAACCCAATATCGGTTCACAGTCAATAACATCTTCACCATCGAGAGTAACGATCAGTCGAAGAACACCATGCATTGATGGGTGGTGAGGGCCCATATTGACTATCATGAGGTCTTTTCTTGTAGTTGGTGCAATCATAAGTTTTTTCCCGAGTCATTCTTCCATGCATTGCTGAAAGTAAAAAGAAGTTCATCAAAATGAAAACGACTAAGTAATGGTATCACGCTTAAAATTAACGAGTTTTTATCTCTCGAATATCCAACTCTCCAATTAATTCTTTATAACGTCCTCTATTTTTTTTTGACAAATAGGTCAGCAGTCGTTGACGTTTTCCCAAAATTTTCCGTAAACCTCTCTGAGACGAAAAGTCTTTTTTGTGCAATTCCAAATGTGAAGTAAGTGTCTTTATCTTAGTAGTCAAACTGAATACTTGAAATTCAACAGACCCTCTGTTTTCTTCGTTTTCTTTTTGTGAAATAACCGAAATGAATGAATTTTTTACCATAAAAAAAAATGCCCCTCTTCCTTTTTTCAGATATGGATTTTACTGATCAGTAATAATAATGCCATTAATTCGAATGTGGTATATACAATAATCTAAAATCTAATCCGAATTTTTTTATAAACTCCTAATTTTTTGAATTCAAATCAATCCAATTTGAAATTGTTTGAAATTGGAGTTCGATAGGGATAGAAAGGCAAAAGGCATTGGTACATTTTTGCAGCGAATCATATTGGATATTAAAATGAAATGTGTGGCATGTGATCTGTCTATTTCTTTACTTTCATATAACCTATATTATATATAGGTTATAGGATATGATATATAGAATAGGATATAATATATAGAAAAAGTAGATTATCCACGAATTTTCAATCGTGGATACATTTGTATCCTTAACATACTGAAACGACTTCCATTATTGGTATCAAACCAATAACGGTTCATGCAAGCTAAATCTTCTAATCGATAATTAGGCCAAAGAAAGAGCTTTAATTTTATTAATTGATTTTTCTCTCTATCAAGATGGTTACTGTCATGCGAAACTTGGCTGCTGCTTTTTATGTTCTTTCCGTTCCAAAATACTGGATTTATATCTACATCATTTTTCTTCTTTGAATTGAAACAAATTTGAATTCTCAATTTTCTACGACATCTAAACGATAAAATATTTTCAGGAACAAGCAAATCAAAATTTCTATTTCCAACTATTCTTTGATGTGGTGAAATAGCTTTATCAAAATCATTCTTAGAAACATTTCTTTGTTCTTGGTCTTTTTGATTAGTTTGGTGCTTACTCTTATGAACCAACGAAATACCTATGGTTTGATACATAATTAATTGTCCATCGTTTTTTCCAGACAGACGAATGGGTTCTATAATCAATATTCCCTTTTTCATTAATTCTGTAAGAGTTAAATTCTTCTGAATTAGCATTATATCCAAACTCATTTCTCTCTTTTGAATCGAGGATATAGTAATTTTTCTCGGATCTATCAGTCTAAGCAGGAGACAATATACCTTGATATTATTGATCATTCGTTGATTCAAAATATCGCTCCATTTCAATTGAAAAAGCATATAACGTTTTAGGAATAAATCTAGTTCTGCTTCCGTATTGCTTTTGTATTGTTTTTTCTTTTTCCCTTTTTTCATGTCTGATTTTGCATAATTTTCTTGATTATCTTTTTGTTGTGAGAGAATAGGTCTAAGATCTCCTCGGGTTGTGGGTTCTTTTTGTTCTTTATTTTGATGCTTTTGAGTTTTATTCGATGGCATCAAAAACCTTCCTTTTTGCTTTTCATTGATCTTTTTATTTTCACTACTATTGTTTTCATTTCTATTCCAATTTATGTTTTCATTTCTATTCCAATTTAAAAGGAGGAATTTGGTTGGTATAAACCAAGGTTTCGTTTTATATGCATTATAAAGTAACACAAATTCTGGGAAGAACCAAAGTTCCAGATTCGAACTGGGACGCTTTAGCATTTTTTCATTCATTCCCATCCAATCAAAAAATACGTTGTGGAAGTTTATTGAATTGATTTCTGGAATCATCATAAGATAAAAAAAATCTTTTTTAGGAATTATTTGAGAATAATTAGTACGAATTTTAGGATTTTGATTGCTGTTGGTATCGATCGTGATCCAGGTGTCAATATGGCCTTTTTGTCTAAGATAAAAATTGAGAATTTTCCAATCAAAATATTTTCTATCGGCCTTTTTTTCGATATATATAATATCAACCTTTCCTAGAAAATTCTTGATAGGGATGTTACTAAGCATATTAAAAAGGCTTGCTTTATGCGTGTTATAAGAAATCTCTCGGTTCTTATTTCTTTGAAACGGAGATCTATAAAAAAAGCATTCCTTTTTATTTTCATAATCAAGAAATTTATATGATAAAAGATTATATCTAGAGTCTTTTTGAAAATTATTTTTTTGATTATATAATGAATATACTTCAAATTGTTTTTCTTTGTTGGAATCAATTAATTGGTCTTTTTCATATGAATGCCATTTTTGAAAATTTGCCTTTTTAGCTATACGACGCCGATGAACTCTATTTCGCCATTTTTGGGGTATTAATCTAGACCATCTGATCTGGGATAAATTGTATTGATACTGTCCTCTTAACCAGTTTTTCCAGTGATTCATTTTAGAACTTGGAAGTTTCTTATCCCCTAATTTCGAATGAACCGTTCTTTGTGTTTCAAAATAATCCTTTATTTCAGGCTTAAGAAAAAAAGGGATTCCTTGATATTGAAAAACAGATTTTAATTTAGACGAGTTACTAACTTGAATTTGTGATAATTTATAAAATACATATGCTTGTGACACGTAGGATAAGTTATAAAACATATATGAATTTGTTTTATTATTACTAATAATATCAAGTGACTTTTTTATAGTCGAAATAAACGTAATTGGATTTGTCTTTTCTTTATTAATTCCTTCTTGCTTTTTTTCATTTTTGTAAAGAGATTTATCAATAATTTGTTTTGTTGATTCAAAAAAAAGTTCTGTATTCATTCTCGGAATATTAATGATAGATAAAATTAGATCCGTGTAGATTCTTTCAATGAAAAATTGGAAAAAAAAAGGTAATTTACAAATTAATCGAGCATTTTTTCTTTTGAATATTTTCCATTTTTCGAATCTTTTAGTATTATAACTTCTTTTGGTAGAACTACCATTTATTTTTCTTTTTTGAGTCACTTTGTTTTTCTCTTTTGTCATTCTTTCAATTTCATTTCGAATTGTACTTGTTCTCTGAGTGAAATGCTTGATTTTTTTTTCGGTCAATGAAGAATTTGTGTAACTCGGAGCTACAATTTCACTAAATGATTCGGGAATTATCTGATTTTTGATTATTGAATCTTTTTCTTCTTTCATTTCACTCGATTCATCTCTTTCGACTTTTCTTAATCGAAATAATAAAATAGGATTTACTTTTGAAAGTTCTTTTATCATTTTTTTTAGAAAAATAATACATTTGATAACCCCTTTTTTTATTTCTTTTGAAACTAATTTGGTTTTTCCTTTAATAACTATTAGAACTTGAAAATACTTCTTTTTTAATTTTCCAATTTTTTTTTCAAGTTCGTTAAAAATCGGTTTAAAAAAGGAAGGGCGTTTTCGGGGCGAACCAAAAGGAAGTTCAGTTTCCATTCCCCAAACTGTTAAAAAACAAAAATCATCTTTTTCTTTTTTCTTTTTCATTAAATCTTTTTCAGAAGATTGTAGTTTCGATTTGTGCCAAGGTTTCAGACAGAAAGGAAATAAGAGTTTTATCTGAATACCATCTGTCAACCAATTTTTTGGAAATTCTGTTTCGGATAATGGAACACCATTATAGGTACATTTAACATGTATCTCTCTATTCCATTCCTGTAAATCCTCAGACCATTCAGGAACTTGCAATAGGAATATACGGCCAATATTTTTTGCAATTATCAATGAAGGTAATAGAATAGATTTTCTAAAAATGGATTGACTTAATAACATGTACCCTCTTATTATTTGCGCAAATGGAATGGTATCCCAGGCCTCTGCTATCTCTATTCGAACTTTCTCTTTTCTTTTGTTCTTCTCTTTTATTTCTTCTCTTTTTGTTTGCCCTTTTGTATACTCTACAATTTTGAATGCTTCCCCTTTCCTCACCCAATTTCCAAAAATGAATTTAATCAACCCGGAGATATCAAAAGAAAAAAGAGGGGATTTTTCTATTCTGTCCAAAAAGAGAGGGGAATGCACATTTGCTTGAAACAATTCCCAAATAACTATTTTACGTCTTTGAGCCCGCATAGAACCTTTGATTATATCTCGCCGAAAGTCTGATTGTTGTGAATACCGTATCAAAGCCACTTCCTCTGGTTCATTATCCGTATTAGTATCCGTAGTATTAGGATCAGTATCCTCTTTGTTAGCAGTAAAAATGACTACCCGTTTACTCTTTCTTGAACGAATTTGATGCTCTCCTGGTGCCTCTTCTTGATATTCTCCTGATTGTTGTTCTAACTCGGTGATTAATTTGTATGACCATCGAGGAACTTTTTTACTGATTTCTTTTATCCTAATTGATTTTCTGTTAATTTCATTAGGATCAGTTCCAATTTGAGTTAATAAATAGTTTAAAAATTTTCTTGCCTTTTCCGAATCTATTCTTCTTTCTGAAAATAAAGAAAGATCCTTCCTATTTTGATTGGATCCCAATCCTCTAAAAAATTGATTGATTAAACTTAAGAAATCAATAATTTCTGTTGATAATGATTTTCTATCAAATCTATTTATTTTCTGTTCAACTTCGTGGTAATTTGTATCGGGAATAAGAATACCGTGAATCCGATTTATCTCCAATTTCTCTATGAACTTTTCTTTCGAAGCTTTTTTTAGAATTGGAGGTGAAGGGTTTTTATAGATTGTTCTACGATATGATCCGTTCAACAAAGGATCATACCTTTTAGATAAGT